GATCTCATTCAAAGAGAAAGATAGCAAATATCTGGAGTTTCTTTTTTTATCCTATACGGATGATCCGATCCGCAAGGACCATGATTGGGAATTGTTTGATCGTCTTTCTCCGAGGAAGAAGCGAAACATAATCAACTTGAATTCGGGACAGCTATTCGAAATCTTAGGGAAAGACTTGATTTGTTATCTCATGTCTGCTTTTCGTGAAAAAAGACCAATTGAAGGGGAGGTTTTCTTCAAACAACAAGGAGCTGAGGCAACTATTCAATCAAATGATATTGAGCATGTTTCCCATCTCTTCTCGAGAAACAAGTGGGGTATTTCTTTGCAAAATTGTGCTCAATTTCATATGTGGCAATTCCGCCAAGATCTCTTCGTTAGTTGGGGGAAGAATCAGCACGAATCGGATTTTTTGAGGAACGTATCGAGAGAGAATTTGATTTGGTTAGACAATGTGTGGTTGGTAAACAAGGATCGGTTTTTTAGCAAGGTACGGAATGTATTGTCAAATATTCAATATGATTCCACAAGATCTATTTTCGTTCAAGTAAGGGATTCTAGCCAATTGAAAGGATCTTCTGATCAATCCATAGATCATTTCGATTCCATTAGAAATGAGGATTCGGAATATCACACATTGATCGATCAAACAGAGATTCAGCAACTAAAAGAAAGATCGATTCTTTTGGATCCTTCCTTTCTTCAAACGGAACGAACAGAGATAGAATCAGATCGATTCCCGAAATGCCTTTTTGGATCTTCCTCAATGTCCCGGCTATTCACGGAACGTGAGAAGCAGATGAATAATCATCTGCTTCCGGAAGAAATCGAAGAATTTCTTGGGAATCCTACAAGATCAATTCGTTCTTTTTTCTCTGACAGATGGTCAGAACTTCATCTGGGTTCGAATCCTACTGAGAGGTCCACTAGAGATCAGAAATTTTTGAAGAAAAAACAAGATGTTTCTTTTGTCCCTTCCAGGCGATCGGAAAATAAAGAAATGGTTGATATATTCAAGATAATTACGTATTTACAAAATACCGTCTCAATTCATCCTATTTCATCAGATCCGGGATGTGATATGGTTCCGAAGGATGAACCGGATATGGACAGTTCCAATAAGATTTCATTCTTGAAAAAAAATCCATTTTTTGATTTATTTCATCTATTCCATGACCGGAACAAAGGGGGATACACGTTACACCACGATTTTGAATCAGAAGAGAGATTTCAAGAAATGGCAGATCTATTCACTCTATCAATAACCGAGCCGGATCTGGTGTATCATAGGGGATTTGCCTTTTCTATTGATTCCTACGGGTTGGATCAAAAAAAATTCTTGAATGAGGTATTCAACTCCAGAGATGAATCGAAAAAGAAATCTTTATTGGTTCTACCTCCTCTTTTTTATGAAGAGAATGAATCTTTTTATCGAAGGATCAGAAAAAAATCGGTCCGGATCTACTGCGGGAATGATTTGGAAGATCCAAAACTAAAAACAGCGGTATTTGCTAGCAACAACATAATGGAGGCAGTCAATCAATATAGATTGATCCGAAATCTGATTCAAATCCAATATAGCACCTATGGGTACATAAGAAATGTATCGAATCGATTCTTTTTAATGAATAGATCCGATCGCAACTTCGAATATGGAATTCAAAGGGATCGAATAGGAAATGATACTCTGAATCATATAACTATAATGAAATATACGATCAACCAACATTTATCGAATTTGAAAAAGAGTCAGAAGAAATGGTTTGATCCTCTTATTTCTCGAACCGAGAGATCCATGAATCGGGATCCTGATGCATATAGATACAAATGTTCCAATGGGAGCAAGAATTTCCAAGAACATTTGGAACATTTCGTTTCTGAACAGAAGAACCGTTTTCAAGTAGTGTTCAATCGATTACGTATTAATCAATATTCGATTGATTGGTCCGAGGCTATCGACAAACAAGATTTGTCTAAGTCACTTCGTTTCTTTTTGTCCAAGTCACTTCTCTTTTTGTCCAAGTCACTTCCCTTTTTGTCCAAGTCACTTCCCCTTTTCTTTGTGAGTATCGGGAATATCCCCATTCATAGGTCCGAGATCCACATCTATGAATTGAAAGGTCCGAATGATCAACTCTGCAATCAGTTGTTAGAATCAATAGGTGTTCAAATCGTTCATTTGAATAAATTGAAACCCTTTTTATTTTTATTGGATGATCATGATACTTCCCAAAGACCGAAATTCTTGATCAATGGAGGAACAATATTACCATTTTTGTTCAAAAAGATACCAAAGTGGATGATTGACTCATTCCATACTAGAAATAATCGCAGGAAATCCTTTGATAACACGGATTCCTATTTCTCAATGATATCCCAGGATCGAGACAATTGGCTGAATCCCGTGAAACCATTTCATAGAAGTTCATTGATATCTTCTTTTTATAAAGCAAATCGACTTCGATTCCTGAATGATCCACATCACTTCTGGTTCTATTGT